CTGAATAAAAAAATCTCATTCAAATGGGGATTCCTTGCTCAAAGATGTTCATTTGTACATGTATCATATTCCATGTGATGTGATAAGAGAACAGTATTTCCGTTCAGATCCATTTGTATAAAGAGTATTGAATGAGAAAGATAAGGAGTTTTGAACCGCTAACGAAAAAAGGATAAATCAAAAGGATACGATAAAGAATTAGGGAGTCAAATGGTCTTTTTGGGGATAGAGGGACTTGAACCCTCACGATTTTTGAAATCGACGGATTTTCCTCTTACTATAAATTTCATTGTTGCCGGTATTGACATGTAGAACGGGACTCTATCTTTATTCTCGTCCGATTAATCAGTTCTTCAAAAGATCTATCAGATTATGGAGTGAATGGTTTGATCAATGGATATTCGATTCTTTCTTCAATATGGAATCGATTCATACCAATTCTTCTGTATTATGTATACAGGTTTATCCTTCATCTTTTCTGAAGTTTCGATAGAAGGATTCCTCTACCAATGTAAGACAATCAACTCCATTCGTTAGAACAACTTCCATCGAGTCTCTGCACCTATCCTTTTTTTTCGCTTTCTGAACCTTTGTTTGTTTTCGGAAAACGTGATTTGGCTCAGGATTACCCATTTTTATTAATTCCAGGGTTTCTCTGAATTTGAAAGTTATCACTTAGTAAGTTTCCATACCAAGGCTCAATCCAATTAAGTCCGTAGCGTCTACCGATTTCGCCATATCCCCCTTTTTGAGATGAAAATCTCATTGTGATCTCGTTCCCTTTTTTCTTTCATTTATAGCGGAACAGTTGAATTCATTAGATAGATGGTGATTCCTGTCTCGAAAAAGTGTTTTATCCTCTTTGTCTTTGATTTCTTGTCTATCTTCTTTCATATTCTATATCTACTATATCTATAGGAGGCTCATATTCGGTCCAATCAAAAACTATTTTATCATTTCTGTATCCGCAATTCAATATAGGTGGATACATACCCTAAACATCTGTCTCTCTTCCACTCCTTTCCCCCAAAAATTTCGAATACTTGAACGGTCGATTATTTTTTTTTATTCAAAATAAAAAAAAATATTGAATTGTGATAAAAAATTTGAAATTATATATCGCTACATTAATTGTTATGTTCTATAATATAATATTTATGTTCTATAATATAATATTTAACAGTTATTTGAAATTCTATATTCTATTCTTTAACTTTAATCTTTAAATTATTAATTAATATATTCATAATCATAATAGCGAAATCATAATAGCGAATATGAATAGCCAAGAATTAAAATGAAATAGTTAATAGCAAAATTCTAAGAGTTTATTGAATTCTTATGTATGTCAAATTTATGTTATGTGAGCCTGCTTAGCTCAGAGGTTAGAGCATCGCATTTGTAATGCGATGGTCATCGGTTCGATTCCGATAGTCGGCTTTTCTCTATTTATTTTATTCGATGTTTTACATGATTGATAATGCATCTTTGAAATCAAAGAATATTGAAAAAAAAAAAGTGTCTTCCTCTTTTCGCAAAAGCCATTTCTTTTTTATGTTATAAGAATTTCCAACTATCTCATAAAAAGAATCCTTTTCTTTTTCTATATATAGAATATAAAGATCTGGATATTTATCCAACTCATCTCATTATTCTTTAATAGAATAATACTTCAGTAAATTTGGCTTTATTTAGAATTTAGTTCATTTTTAGTTTAGATTTATTCTGTAGAATGATGAAATTTCATCAATAAGAATTAATAATAATAATTAAATATAAATAAGAAGAAGGAGTCTTTATGTCGCGTTACCGAGGTCCTCGTTTCAAAAAAATACGTCGCCTGGGGGCTTTACCAGGGCTAACTAATAAAAGGCCCAGAGCTGTAAGTGATCTTAGAAACCAATCGCGTTCCGGGAAAAAATCCCAATATCGTATTCGCCTAGAAGAAAAACAAAAATTGCGTTTTCATTATGGTCTTACAGAACGACAATTACTTAAATACGTTCGTATCGCCGGAAAGGCAAAGGGGTCAACAGGTCAGGTTTTACTACAATTGCTTGAAATGCGCCTGGATAACATCCTTTTTCGGTTGGGTATGGCTCCGACTATTCCGGGAGCTCGCCAATTAGTTAACCATAGACATATTTTAGTCAATGGTCGTATAGTAGATATACCAAGTTATCGCTGCAAACCCCGAGATACTATTGCGGCGAGGGATGAACAAAAATCTAAAGCTCTAATTCAAAATTCTCTCGATTCATCCCCTACTGAGGAATTGCCAAACCATTTGACTCTTCAAGCATTCCAATATAAAGGATTAGTCAATCAAATAATAGATAGTAAGTGGGTCGGTTTGAAAATAAATGAATTGTTAGTTGTAGAATATTATTCTCGTCAGACTTAAACCTAAAAAAAAAAAAACTAATAAGAATAAGGGTTCGACCCCATTTTGCTCCCTTTCGTCGAAGTAAATTAACCTAAGGTTAAGATAAATAAGGGT